ATTATGGGGTTGTTGCTGGCTATATCTTTAATTTTATGTTTAATGAGGTTTCTAAGTTCTGATCCTATAAAAAGAGCACTTTCTTTAGTAGGTTCTTTGTTATTCTTGTTGCCTACAATTTCTTGTAGGTTACATGTGTGGTATAGGTATTATATTTGTTTATTGTTTTTAAGTGGTATTTTTGTGGTAATTGTGTATTTTTCTAGATTAAGAAGCTTTAGTGTTTATGATTATGGGCTTAGTGTGGGTGTGATTATATTTTGTATATTTTTAATGGGCAGAAACTATTTAAATTTGGGTTGTGAGTATAGGAGAAGTAGAAGTTTAGATTGTGTAGTTGTTGATGAATACTGATTTATTTATACTTGAATATTTTTTGTTCTTTTTATTTTTTTAGGTTTTATAAGATATTTTTTAACTTTTGAAGGTGCTTTACGTAAATTTTAGTATTTTTTATATTAGTTGGTTTTATTATGTTAGTAATAAAATGGGGTCGTTTGTTTTATGTTTTATTATCATTCGAATTTATAATGATTGATTTATTTTTTTGATTAAGGTTCATAATTACAGAGAGGTTTTATTTTTGTTTTGTGTGTTTTTGTGTTATAGTCAGAATTTTGGGTTTGCTGGTATTAGTGAGGCTACTAAAGCTATACGGTCATGATAAGAGGTTTTATTAAAGTGGTTTAGTGAGGAATTTGTTGGTACACTTTAAACAATTTAATACTTGTTGTGGATTAAGTAAAGGATTAAATATCTAAAAATGAATTTGTCAAGTAGGCAATGTTAATTTACCTTGTTTTTTAATTAAATGTAGAAGGTAGGTTCCAGAATAATCGGTTAAACTTGCCATTTGTATAATCTAATTGATGAGGTTAAAGTCTAAAAGTAGTAATTTGTGAATTAGTAGGTGGAATAAACAGATTTTATAAGTTTATACAGGCTTTTATCAAAATACTGGTAAACTAATCGGGTTAGACACCGAGTAGTCAGAATTAAATAGTGCAGGAGTAGAGTAGATAGGAAACTGAAGGTACTTTGGCAGGTGTTCAATTTTTCTTCGGGGGCTGGTTGGTAAGCGAAATTCCACGTTAGTAGCTAGTACTTTAGGCCCATGTATGATCGTTTATATTAATTTTAAGAATTAATAGGCAGCTCTCTATTAAGAGATAATAACAGATATATATGTGGTTAATGTAGTTGTGTTTTCTGGGCCACATTAAAGTAAAAATTTAGATCAAGAAGTTACAAATTTTGTGAAATTGTAGAAGAAAGTAAAAGTATCTTTATAGTTATTTTGAATTTTATTTGAATGCGGTACAAATCATCCATCAATTGTCCTTAGGAGAGTAAGTTGTAGTAGAGTAGGGTTAGAGGAATTTGATCCTAGAGTCATTTGTTTAAACAACAGACAAAGAGAGGGGAAAGATATATAAAGTTTTGAAAATTTTATTTGGCTATAGCCTCTTTTTAGTGTTTTATATGTTTGGTTTTATTATATTTTTAATATTTGTAGTCAATGTTTTGGTTAGAAATATTATTATTTGATGAAGTGTATTTGTAATATCTGCTATTGTGTTTATTTGAATGGGTAAAATATTTGGCAGAGTTTCTGGTATTGTTAATTATTTTATTATTCAGGAAAGAATAGGATTATTATTTTTATTTTTAAGTGGTAGAATATTACAGTTTATACTTTTATTAATTAAGAGCGGGGTATCACCTTTTCATTTTTGAATTTTTAGAGTTGGTTTAGATTTAAAAGATTTTATGTTAATGTGGTTTCTAGTAATTCAAAAGTTACCTTTTATTCCTGTTATTGCATGTTTGTATGAGTGAGTCTATTTTTATGTTTTAGTTTTAGGTTTATTTATTTGTCATTTACAGTATTTTGTTTTAAGGAGGGATTCAAAAATAGTAATAATTTCTTCTACTGAGTCTTTTGGTTGATTAATTTTATTGTTGTGTTGGGGTTATTGAAGTTATTTAGTTTTAGTGGGTTTTTATATAATAGCTATAATGATTTTGCTGGGTGGATTAAGTAAAGATTTTTATGCTGGGAGTATTGGTTGAGAAGGTGTTTTAATGTTTATGAACTTTCCTTTAGGTTTGGTATTTTTAAGTAAATATTATGCAATTAGACTATTAAGAAGACAAAATTTTTTATTGTTATTACTATTTTTTAGTGTGGTTTTAGTTTATATGTGTTTAATGTTGTGAGTTTTATGTTTGATAATAACAAAAGGTGGACCTTGAGGTAGTAAAATATCTATTTATCTGATTGGTTTAACAAGAGTATTAATATTAATTTAATTAAATTTTATTATAAAATAAATATAACTAATTACGGTTTAGTAGATTAAAATTTAATATTTTCTAAGTTCTGTAGGAATGTGACTTTGAAGGGGTTGAGGTTAAGAAAATGTGTGTCTTATTTTAAATTAGAATAGATATTTTTGGTATATCAGGTTTGATACAAAGCTTTTATAGTTTATAATTAAAATTTGGTTTTGATAAGACTAAGATTGTGAAAGTAATTAATGTTATGATAAAAAGATTTAATAATATGGTTGTAGTTTTACCAACAAGAAAATCTCTAGATTTAAATTGAAATTATGGCAGTATGTTAGGTATAATTTTGGCTTTTCAGATTTTAACTGGTTTATTATTAACTTTTTTTTATAGTAATGATAGCCAGATTTCTTTTGACAGAGTTCAATATATTATGTCTGAAGTAAATGGTGGTTGGTTATATCGTATTTTTCATTTTAATGGGGCAAGATTATTTTTTATTTTTATTTACATACATTTTTTGAAAGGATTGTTTAATTTCAGGTATCGTTTGGGTTGAGTTTGGTTAAGTGGTCTAGTGATTTTGTTTTTGCTTATTATAGAGGCTTTTATAGGATATGTTTTAGTTTGAGCCCAAATAAGGTTTTGGGCTTGTGTAGTAATTACTAGATTGCTTAGGGTGGTCCCCTATTTCGGTCCTAAGCTTGTTTTGTGAGTTTGGGGAGGTTTTACAGTGTCCGGGGCTACTTTAAAGTTGTTTTTTGCTATTCATTTTTTATTACCTTGAGGGTTAATAGTTTTGGCTGGTTTACATATAGTTCTACTACATAGTAGTGGAAGTACTTCAGTAGTTGGTAATCACGGAGACTATGATAAAATTAGTTTTTTTCCTTATTATTGGGTTAAAGATTCATATAATTTAGTGGTTTGAATAATTTTTTTCTTTTTTGTTTTTAGAGCGCCTTTTATTTTAGGTGATCCCGAGATGTTTTTAGAGGCTAATGCCTTAATAAGACCTGTTCATATTGTTCCAGAGTGATACTTTTTATTCGTTTATGCTATTTTACGTGCGGTACCTGATAAGGTTTTAGGAGTGATTTTATTACTAATAAGGATTTTAATTTTTTCTTTATTTAGTATGGTTAGTAACTATTACGGTGTAATAGATGTGAGAAATGATTATTTGGTTTATTTATTTATTTTTTGTGTTGTTATTTTAAGTTGGCTAGGTCAAAGTCTGGTAGAGTTCCCTTTTAGGGTTCTTAGAGGGGTTTTTAGAATACTATATTTTGTTTTAGTATTAATATTGTTTGTAAATTATTTTTTTACTAAATTTTTGTTTGAGTGTACTTATAGTAAAAATGATTATGCTTGTTTTAGGATCAAGAGGTTAGAGGTACTATATTTCATAATTATCATTTGTTGGGTTTTTCTTATTATCCATTGGGTTCTTTTTTTATTGTTAGCAGATTAGGAAGGTCTTTGGTTATCTGGATAAAATATGGATTACTACTAGGTGTATTTTTAAGGGTAATTAGTTTAATTGTTTTAGTTATAATTTGAAATAAGGATATTTTCATAGAAGGCCTTACAGGATCCCATAATTTTTACGTTATAAAAGGCTTTAAGTATGGTTTGGTGTTGTTTGTTTTTAGAGAGTTAATATTCTTTTTTGGTATTTTTTGGGTGTTTTTTGATTCAAGTTTGGTTATTAGTTGTGAAATAGGTTCAATTTGAACTCCTTATGGTCTTGTATCTGTTAATCCTTTTGGTGTACCTTTATTGAATACAATAATTTTATTGAGAAGAGCTGTTATAGTTACTAGTTGTCATAATAGAATTTTAAGAAGAGAGAATGGTGTTTTAAGTCTCTATATAACATGTTTTTTAGGAATTTTGTTTCTAGGGGTTCAGTTTAAGGAGTATTGTGATTCTAGTTTTGGAATAAGGGATGGTATTTATGGTAGAGTTTTTTATATATCTACTGGTTTTCATGGTTTACATGTTATGTTGGGGACTTTATTTTTGTTATTAAATTTGTATCGTCTTTATTTTTTACATTTTAATTGTGATCATCATTTAAGTTTAAAATTTTCTATTATTTATTGACACTTCGTAGATGTAGTATGATTATTTTTATATGTTTTTATTTATTGTTGAAGGTTTTGCTATGATATTTTAAAAAAGAATAGTTGTTTTGTAATCAACAGGTTGTAGTAGCTTTATATTTTTTGGCTGTAGGGGTAGTGTTTTTTTATGATTACTTTATATTTTTAATAGTTATAGTGTTGGGTTCTTTTTATTTTATGACGGACTACAGTTGAACAGGAATATTTATTTTTAGTGACAGTTTTATAGGAGTCATTATAGCAGTTTTAGGAATTTTCAGAATTGTATTAGTGTTTTTAGTAGAAGAGAGTGTGGCTTTGGTTTATTTGTCACAAATTTTGGTTTATTTCTGTGTTTTATTTTTCTATAGATCTAATTTTATTATATTGTACATTTTTTATGAATTATGTATATTTCCTATTTTAGTGATGATTTTAGGCTACGGTTCTCAAGTTGAAAAAGTAGGTGCTGGATACTATTTATTATTATACACTGTTTTATGTTCATTTCCTTTTTTATTTATTATTCTTAATATAGGTTTATTGTTTAGTAGGGCCTATAGGAGCTTGTTTGTATCTTGGGAGGTTGTCATTTTTTTAAGTTTATGTTTTTTAGTAAAATTTCCGGTGTATTTTTTGCATTTATGATTACCAAAAGCTCATGTTGAGGCTCCTACTGTAGCTAGAATGATTTTAGCTGGATTATTATTAAAATTAGGTTGTGTGGGTTTTGTTCGTGTGCTGGATAGTGTCAGTTATTATCAAAGATATTTAATATTTTTATTGTCTTTTCTAGGTATATTATTGTGTTCTCTAAGGTGTGCTTTTCAGAGTGATGTTAAATCTTTGGCTGCTTATTCTTCAGTTGTTCATATGGGTCTATACTTAGTTATAGTAATAAGTTTTAGTTCAGTTGCAAAGAGTTCAGGATTTTTAGTGTTATTATCACATGGTTTTAGTTCTATATTGTTATTTTTTCTCATTGGTATATTCTATCACTATAGTGGAACACGTTTAATTTATTATTTTAGTGGTTTAATAAGAAGATTAAGATTTTATGCATATGGTATCATGTTAGTAATAATGTCTAATACTGGTGTACCTCCTTTTTGATCATTTTTTGGTGAGTTTTTAGCAGTTGGTAGTTTGGTTTTTGGTTTTGTTTTGAGGTTTGTGATTGTATTAGTATATTTATTTGTGTCTTTTTATTATTCAATTTATTTTATTAAATTATCAATGAGTGGTCAAGGTTATTTTAATACTAAATTTTATACTATAGGTTACGGGTTGGTATTAATTTTTATAGTTTTTAATGTGTTTTGATTGGGTTTGTTTTTTTGCAGTTGTAAGTTAAGATTAAACTATCAGTTTTCAAAACTGAAAATTAAAAAAATTGTGAAAAAAATAAGATTCTAAAAGTGGCTTCAAATTTATTGGTCAAAGGGGGGTACCTTTGACAGTCTTTTTTTGAAGGCAAATTTAGGATTTAATTTTTAAAAAAAAAAACGTTTTTTGACAAAAGTAAAAAAAAACCGATTGATAGTGGTTGAAATATTTTTCAAAATAATAATTGATGTTAATTTTAAGTTGAGATAAAATTTGACTAATTTGTTAAAAAATAAATAATTATAAGTAATTTTTGTCTTGTAAGTTATTTAATTTTACATAAAAATTTGATAGTTAAAGGGGGAACCCTTTAATAATCTTTTTTTGAAGGCAAATTTAGGATTTAATTTAAAAAAAATATTATTAAGAAGATAGGTTAATTATGGGAGTTTTTTGATAAAGGTAAAAATTTGTGTTTTAGTAGAATGAGGCAGAGAATTGGGAATTTTATTTTAATAAAGAATACTAGATTGTAAGTCTAGAGGTTAAATTCTAAATTATAGTTGAACAAAGTTTATTTTAATAAGAGAATAAGTGATTGTTAGTCACTAGGTTAGAGCTTTGGACCCTCGAATATTGTCAAGTTGTTTAGTCAACAATTAGTTATCATGTGTGTGCGTGCGTGCACATGTGTGCGCGTTATATTATATATATATATATATATATATATATATACATATGTATATGTATGTATATATATATATATATATATATATAATAGTATATATATTTTATATTATTATTATTAATTTATAATATATTATATAAGTATATATAATATATCTATAAATTAGTAATATTAAAATAAAATAAAATATATATACTATATAATAATAATTAATTATCTAATTTTAATAATAATAATTAAACAATTATTATTATTATTAAAATTATATAATAATTATTATTGATAATGTAATATAATAAAATTTTTATATAAAAATAAAAATTTTTATTAATATTACATTATATAAAGCTTTTAAAATTTTAATAAATATTTTAAAAGCTTTATTATATAAATATATTAAAAGCTTTTTTTAAAAGCTTTTTTATGAATAATATTATTATTAAAAAATTATTTAAATATTGGGTTGAAACTAATTATAAGTTTATATAAGAAGAGGATAATTAGTATAAACCCATAATATTTAAAGTTGTGACTTATTGTAAATAAATATTAACATACAATTAATAGTTAAAAGTTAAATATTAGTTGTATGTTAATAAAATATAAATTAATTATTAAATAGTTATTAATTTTTTGTTGGTTTTAGTAATTTTACTTTTGGTTATACAGGGAGTAGCTTTTGTAACTTTATGTGAACGTCATTGTTTAGGAGGTAGGCAGGTTCGTGTTGGTCCTAATAAAGTTAGATTTATTGGTTTGTTACAGGCTGTTTTTGATGGATTAAAATTGTTTAAAAAGGAAGTTGTTGTGGGTGATAAGGGTGCTCAATTTTATTTTTTAGTGGTTCCTGGTGTTGCTTTTATTATTAGAAATACGTATTGAATAGTGTTACCTTTTTATTTTAGGTTTTTTACTTTTGATTACTCAATTGTTTTTATGATGTGTTTAGTTGGATTATTTGTATATTGTGTTTTAATATCTGGTATTGTAAGTAAATCTAAATTTGGAACATTAGGAGGTATTCGGTCTAGTAGTCAAAGGGTTTCATACGAGGTTATTTTTTCTTTATATTTACTTAGTTTATTAATGCAGATTAGAAGGTATTATTATGATTTTTTCATAAATTTTTATACATTAATTTTTGGTTTGTTTTACTTGTTTTTAGTTTTGGCTGAGTTAAATCGTGCTCCTTTTGATTTTTCAGAAGGAGAAAGGGAGTTGGTGAGTGGGTTTAATGTTGAGTATTCAGGGGTGCCTTTTGTTTTCTTGTTTTTGAGAGAGTACGGGAGATTATTATTTTTTAGGGTGTTGTTTTCTGTTATTTTTATAGGTTTTAGAATGCTAGGAGTTGCTTTGTTTTTTTGTTTAATTTTATTTGTTCGTAGGTCTTTTCCTCGTTATCGTTATGATAAAATAATAAGATTTTTTTGATTTATTTTGTTGCCTTTAGTTCTAGTTTTTCTATTTTGAAGAGTAGTTTTTTGATTATAAGAGGCATTAGCTTAAATAAAGTAGGTGATTTTTAATCGCAAGATGTAATACATGTTTCGGTTATTGTAGCATATAAAAATGTTTTTGTTTTAAGATCAAAAGAATGTTGTAACTGACAAATTAAAATTAAGTTTTCTAAACTTTATGTGGCTTTGCCATTTGTTAATATTCAGATTGATTATTTTGATGATGCTTTTAGTTAGATTGATTGTAGTCAGAGAGTGAAGCTTTAGGAAAGAGAGGGTTATAAATAGTTGCAAAGGGTTTTTGGGTTTATTAATTGGTAAGGGTTATGATAGCTACAGGGTAAAAAGTTTAATATACATTATTTTTATTGTTTTTATATATAGGTTTTATCATTTTATTGGATTTACAGAGGAAGTATGATGTAATATTGTTTTTAGTGGAGGACTGGTAGGAGTCATGATTATGGTGATAATATCAATGTGATTGATGTGTTTACGAGTCGGATGAGGTATAAAGTCAGCAGGTGGATTAAAATATCAAGGTGGTATGAGCTGATGGATATTGTTAAGAAAGATTTATCATCATTTAAGAACACCATTAGTAATGTTATTACGTGTTTTTATAAATTTTCTTATTGGACAAAGGGGTAAATGGGGTTTGATTATTATGGGTTTAAGAGCTAGATTTATCAGATGGTGAATAGTTTCAGCGGTATTTTTTGCATATGAGTTAATAGTAGTAGTCCTTCAAAGTTTTATTTTTTCTATTTTATCTTATGAAGTTTTAGGTTTATTGTATCCTAATAGGGTTAAGGTAAAATCTGGTAAACGTTCTAGGAGTGGTTTAGGTTTATTATTATTAGTAGTTGTAATTTGTTTATTGGGTTAAAATTAATGTTAGTTGACGTAGAGTTTGATTAGAAAGAACTAATCATAAAGATATTGGAACTATGTATATAATTTTTGGTTTGTGATCTGGTTTTGTTGGTGCAAGTTTATCTGTTTTAATTCGTTTAGAATTGTGTAAACCTGGTTTTTTATTTGGTAGTGGTCAGTTATACAATGCTGTTATTACTTCTCATGCTTTTTTAATAATTTTTTTTATGGTTATACCTAGGTTAATTGGAGGTTTTGGAAATTGGATGGTTCCTTTAATGTTAGGGGCTGCGGATATGAGGTTTCCTCGTTTAAACAATATTAGTTATTGATTAATGCCTACTTCTTTAGTATTAATTGTTGGTGCTTGTCTAGTAGATAGATCTTGTGGTACAAGGTGAACAGTGTATCCACCTTTAAGGACAAGGGGTCACCCTGGTTCTAGGGTGGATTTAGCTATTTTTAGTTTACATTGTGCCGGTGTAAGATCAATTTTGGGTGGTATTAATTTTATAACTACAATTAAGAATATGCGTAGGGCTTCTATTTCTTTAGAGCATTTGCCTTTATTTGTTTGAACTGTTTTTGTTACTGTATTTTTATTGGTTTTGAGTTTACCGGTTTTAGCTGGAGCTATTACTATACTACTTCTTGATCGTAATTTTAATACATCCTTTTTTGATCCAAGAAATGGTGGCAATCCTTTGGTCTATCGACATTTGTTTTGATTTTTTGGACATCCGGAGGTTTATATTTTAATTTTGCCAGCTTTCGGAATTATTAGTCAGAGTAGACTTTTATTAACTGGTAAGAAGGAGGTGTTTGGTTCTTTAGGAATAATTTATGCTATTCTAAGTATTGCCTTAGTGGGCTGTGTAGTTTGAGCCCATCATATGTACACTGTAGGGATAGACATAGATTCTCGAGCCTATTTTTCTGCAGCTACGATGGTTATTGCTGTGCCTACAGGGGTTAAGGTTTTTAGGTGATTGGCTACGTTATATGGTTCTTTTATGGTATTTCAGCCAGTACTGTTGTGAGTTGGGGGTTTTATTTTTTTATTTACGGTAGGTGGTTTAACAGGTGTTGTTCTTTCAAATTCTAGGTTAGATATTATGATACATGATACATATTATGTTGTTGCACATTTTCATTATGTTTTGAGAATGGGTGCTGTATTTGGTATTTTTTGTGGTTTAAGGTTGTGGTGAACTTTTTTAACTGGCTATGTTTATAGAAAATCTATAATAACAGGTGTGTTTATTATAGTTTTCACTGGGGCAAATTTAACTTTTTTTCCTTTGCATTTTGCAGGATTACATGGTTTTCCGCGTAAATATGTAGATTATCCAGATCATTTTTCTGTGTGAAATATTATTTCTTCATACGGTTCTTTATTAACAATATTTGGTTCAATGGTTTTAGGAGTATGTTTATTTGAGTCTTTATTGGGTGGTCGTTTATTAATTACAGATAGGTTTATAGACGGCAGAGTAGATAGGATATATGATGGATACACTTTTTCTCATAGAAATCAACAGGTAGTGTATTATAATAATTTTTGGTAATTTTGTAGTATTAAATTTAGTACAACCTAATGCAGGTAGGTAGGTTATAAAGTTTAGCGGATTAGGATAAATTTTAAGTCTAGTTGACTCATAATCAACAGGTTAATTCGTTTGGAGTGTTAGTGTATGGGCATAAGTTATTTTCATTAACTAGGATGAATACTTTAGATGAGGTTGTAGTATAATTTTAGTATTTGTCATTGTCTATGATGTAGTTTAAACCTTGAAGAATTCTATAGTATATGTAGTACATTTAATTTCCAATTAAAAGGTCTAAGGGATTATTAAGAACTTTATTTCAGGGTTTTAATTTTAATTATATAAGTGGTTTATTTTCTTCTAAGATTGATTGATTTCATTGTTTTAGGTGTAGTTTTATAGCAGTAGTTTTATGTAGTGTGGTTATGATAAATGTGAGTCTCTTAATTAGTGATCTTTATTATAAAAATCATATATCTTTGTATCAACCAGCAGAATTTTTTTGTAGACTAATGCCTTCTATAATTCTTGGTATTTTGATAATACCGTCTTTAGGTTTACTTTATGAAAGAAGATTTATAAATTATTGAGGTGGATTAAGGATTGGTGTTATAGGTCATCAATGATACTGATCCTACGAGTACGGTGATCATGGAGAGAAAGTTAGATTTGATTCTTATATACTTCCTTCTGATGAAATAAGAAGTGGGTCTGTACATTTGTTAGATGTAGATAACCGAAGGGTAGTTCCAGTGGGTATAAATGTTAGATTTTTAATTGGTTCTGAGGATGTTATTCATAGGTGAAGTTTGCCAAGCATGTCTGTTAAAGTTGATGCTTTAAGTGGGGTTTTGTCTCAAGTGGTTTGTAATTTTCCTTTAGTTGGGGTGTATTATGGTCAGTGTTCTGAAATTTGTGGGGCTTTTCATAGGTTTATGCCAATTGTAGTGGAGAGGTGTTTATCAGAAAATTTTATTAATTGAGTTGTAGGTATGTCTTAGCTTCGTAGTTTTATATGAATAAAATAGTTGTTTGTGGATCAGCAGAATTGAAGCTTAATTTTTTATTTGTTTAAAAGTTATTGTTATTGCATAACATTTTAAGAAAATTATTCATGATTAATGAATAATAGAATACTAAGGTTAAAAATTATTAGGACTTATTGTTACAATATAAGTTAGACTAATTTTGGTGTTGATAAATCGTTTTAGTTGATATCTGTTTAGTGATGCATGCATTATAAAGTTATGCTTTAATAGTAGATTTGTACGTAAAAAGGACTAAGAATTCGTTTGTGTTAAAAAAGTTATTTAGTTAAAGTAGGACTACAAAACTTTGTAGTTTAAAAAATTTAAGATTGAGTAAATTTAAATAAAAATAATTTTATGTTTAAAAATTTTTAAAGTGAATTGGGTATCATATCAAATGTTTATTAAAAACTTATGTCTTTATATGAGACTGTTCCCTGCCCAGTGTTTTATAATTAACGGCTGTCTTAGCGTGAGGACTTAAAGGTAGCAAAATCAATTGTGTTCTTAATGGATTCGGGTATGAATGGGATTCTGATTTGTGATTTACTTTAATAGGTTTGAAATAGTGTAAGTAGTTAAAAATAATACTTTCTAATTATACAAAGATAAGTCTTCAGAAATTAAGTTTTAGATTAAAATTAATGAAAATCTATAATTTATTTAGGGCAAAATAAACTAGGTAGTGTTATAAAACTAATATTATTGGTAATAATTACTCTGGAGTTAACAGGAATATTTATCATAAAAAGATCATATTTTTTGGTAAGTTTTACATCGATGTTGTATCTTGATTCGAATGGGGGCAGGACTTTGTTATGTTGAGACTGTTCTTCTTAAAAATTGAACGTGATATTAGTTTAATTCATCGTGAGATAGAATGGTTTATCTTGATAATTAGTAAATATTTATGGGGGTCTTTAAGTACGAAAGGAAATAGGATAAAACTTGAAGTCAGAAGGTTAGTGACTTAATTTATATTTTGTTTTGTATGGGTCTTTTGTCATCAATTTTTATTATTGTATTTTATTTATGTTATTTGGTTCTAGGAGTTAGTGAGAGATCAGGTGATAAAGCGGGAGCTTTTGAGTGCGGGTTTTGCGGTGGTGGTATAGTGCACGTGTCTTATAGTATTCATTTTTTTATTATAATGATGATATTTATTTTTTTCGATTTAGAAGTAGTTATGTTTCTTAGGGTGGTGGTCAGTAATTTTTATTCTTTGATAAGATATACTATTTTATTTGTTTTTATTTTTTTAAGGTTTTATGTGGAGTGGTGATATGGTAAATTGATTTGATCTGTATAATAGAGTATTTTATTTGTTGGTTAATAGCTTTGGTTATTTTAGTGAGAATTATTGGTTTTGTTATTGTAGGGTGTAATGTATGCTTGAGATTAAGTAATATAGACTTAACAGTATTATTTTTTATTTTAAATAGAAAAAAGATGATATTTTTTATACTATTAATAGTAATTTTCTTAAGTATTGTTATTTATAGGTCTTTTTATATGTCTGATAGTGTATATTATAGTTATTTTATAACTTTAATGATTGTTTTTGTTACTAGCATGGTCGGTTTAGTTTTTAGAGGAGGTTGTATAAGAGTGCTTATTTTTTGAGATTTATTAGGTGTTTCTAGGTTTTATTTAGTCCTTTATTATGGTAATTGGGATAGTTGTAGAGGAGCTATAAATACTATTATAATAAATCGTATTGGGGATGCTGGTGTGTTTCTAGTTTTTTCAGGTATTTTTATTAATATTGGAGGGTTAAGAAGTCTAGAGGGTTTAGTAGGTTTGAGGTTATTATGTTTTTTAATAAGGTGTTTAACTAAGAGAGCACAACTCCCTTTCAGGAGGTGATTGCCTAAGGCTATAAGAGCTCCAACTCCAGTTAGAGCCTTAGTTCACAGAAGAACATTAGTTACAGCTGGTTTATTTTTAATGATGAGTTTAAGAAGAGTAGTTTATTTAACTAGATTTTTAAGTATGGTGTTTTATTTAGGGCTAGTTACTATATTAATTGCAGGATTAAGAGCTTATTTTGAAACTGATGCAAAGAAACTTGTAGCATTAAGAACTTTATCACAGATAGGATTTTGTTTCGTAAGAATAGGAATAGGTTTGGTATACTTATCTTTTGCTCATATTATGAGGCATGCTATTTTTAAAAGTTGTTTATTTATACAGGTAGGTTATGTAATTCATAGGAGGAGTAGCCAGCAAGATAGACGGAGTTACGGATTTTTAGGTGGTGGAAGAGTACTGGTGCAATTTCAAATTTTTATCACTTTGATGTGTTTGTGTGGTTTAATATTTTTAAGTGGCGGTGTGAGAAAGGAGGCTGTTTTGGAGAGAGTATTATATACAAATTTAAATTTTATAGTTATCATTATTTTCTTTGTTGCTGTAATAATAACTTTTTTGTACAGATATCGTTTGCTTAAATTTTTTTATGCTAATTTTATAGTATCAGGTTGGTGTCCTAGGAGAAGCAAGATATTTAGTTATAGAGGTATTATTTTAATTGGTTTATCTGTGTTTTTTATATCTTGATTAAGAAATAATTTTTATGTGGTTGGTAGAAAGCTGCTGTATTTTGATTTTTATAGGGTATTTTACTTATTTGTTGTTGGAGCAGGGTTTTGTTTAATTTCGGTGAAAGGGTTATACAGAGATTTAAAGTATAAATTCATAGTGGATTTTTTACCTAAATATTTTTTATTTAATAATTGAAATTTTGTTTGAAATGAGTCTTTGTTAGGTTTGGGGTTAATAAATATGTTAAATTTTGTAAAAATAAGGAGAAAATGGTGCCTAGGATTTATAGGTAGAAACGGGTTAAGAATTATCATTATAAGAATTATTATTTTTATTTTAATATAGGATGTTTAGTTTAAGCTAGAGAATACCAGTTTAGCAATTTGGAGGTTTTACATCCAGTCGACAGGAAGTTACAGAGGAATATAAAGTTTGGGGCTTTAAGGGTTAATTGTCGAGACTTGTAGTTTATTAAAGAATACTTTGTTTACACCAGAGTGGTAGAAAGTCTT